AAGGAATTCCAAGAATTCTTGGTATACATTTGTTCCAACTCTCAACCCTCTTTTCTAGATTCATGGATATTGAATCAATCGAACGCACTTCTAAGACCTGTTCTACTTTTGGAAGACCCTGTGTTATATCACCAGATCTCGATTTTTCATATATAAATGTAACTAATGTATCTCCTTCGTAAAGGGTTTCCCCATAATGGCCATGAACAGTTGCTCCGGGGGTGGCCAAATAAGGCTTAGCTGATCGTATCACTATCGAGTCAACTTGAACAAGTATAACTTGACCCGATTTGAGGGGCGGTCCATTTTTGGCTATACATACATTTTCACAAATAAACTGTCCAAGACTAATTATTTTAGATGTCTCTGCACAATAATTGTGATGGAGAAAAGACCAATTCAAATTGAATGGATTTAAAATAATGTTACGGCATGGATCGGGATTAAAAATTTTTCCATTTTCATCCATTAAATAATATTTTAATTTAATCACTTGAAAAGTCTGTTTTAAATTGTCAAGTTGCAAATATTTAGTTACTAAGATCTGATTATGAGTTATTAAATGGTAAGATGAATAAAAATTCTCAATTGGAAGGCATGTTCCTAAAGGGCCCAATGAATTCCTAATTGGAATTAGGGGATCTTTTTTAATTGATTCTTTTATCACACTGTGATATTTTACATCTTTGAATGGCTCCATTCGAGAACAATTGGCTGCTGACAAAATTATCAACGACTGACATTCCTTATTTCTATTCAACAACGTATGAATAGTTCCTTGAGGTTGGTTAAGAGATTGTTGAATTTTTGCCTTGGAATAGGAATAAATGGCAGAAAAGGGGTTGATATTGGTACAATCTGATCCATTATCAGAGAGCAATCCTGACCCCGACGGATCATTCCTTTTTCCGATATACGAAATAGGGGATTTCACTAAGTTGATTCTTAGGAAATGTCGAATCAAACCATTTGTCCTTATTTCAACAAAAGAAGCACGGGCTTCTTCGCAAGAAGAACTTTTTTTGTCTTGGTTCCAATTCAATACTAAACAAGTCCGAACTAATTGAATACTTGTGTCAGAAATTCCTCGAATCGGTTTGCCATTTCCATAAAGGATATAATTGACAATTCGAAGTTGCACATTATCCCTTTCCTGCAATGGATCCGGTGGAAAAAGGGTTCCTAAATTTATACCGTCCGTTATTTCATATGTGACGACAGGTCGAACTAAAACAAAAAACCTTTTCTTACTAGGTGTAATTCGTTGGACATAGATCCAATTTTTAACTTTTTTGTATTCCTTGGAATTTCTTTTTCCTGTTCCTGGTGGTATCAAAACGCCGGTATGTCTGGATATCTTATCCGTCTCTCCAGGAAAATGGATATCTCCAGAAAAGATTTTCAGTTCAATTCGTTTTTTTTTTCTCTCCACCCGGACCAACCCACCGACTCGGCTTCTTAGATTTAAGGTGATTTGTGTATCGACCCCAACGATACTATTGTTCCGTACCATTATGGAAGAAGATCCGGGCAAGATATGCACCTCTTCAGGAATGAAAAAAAATCGATCTACTTTCATTTGGTATTTTGGCCTAAATTCCTTGACTCCTCGATACTCAATCAAATCCTCTTTTTTGATGACTGAATGCGTTTCTATAGTCCCATATTTAATAATGCCCGAACTCTTTCTTCTGTATCGAGGATCATCGAAATAAGCAAGAATACTATTTCGACGGAAAATACCATTTACGGGGATTTCAATCGAGATACCTGAACAGGGCATTAGTTCATTCTCGAGTTCTTGAATCGAGTGTAGTGGAATGATGAATTTATTTCTTCGCCTTTTTGACAATAAATCAGAATTCCCGTGAAGAATAGGCGAATATACGAGATTATACTGACCAGTACATATGATTCGATTAAGGTCTGAATAATCAGGAATCCTATCTTCTTTTTGACCATAAAAATCCGAACTAAACAATTTCTGCCTCGCCTGATCATTGGTTACTGAGAGGTTAGAAGTATATCTTCGCTTGCCAGAAAGAGAATGCGCATTCATTTGATCCTGATCCTTGTGGATCGAAAGGTAGACTAGACTGGACCTGCACGGCCCTCCTAATAATATCCATAAATGACTTGTTTTTGGTAATAGATGAACATTACCATATGTAAATTCGGGTGCATGATAGACATCGGTACTCCAGTGCATTTCTCCGTCTGAATCAGAATAAATATGTTTTCGAACCTTCTCTTTAAAATTCAAAGTGGATATTCCTGCGCGAATCTCAGCAATTACTTGTTCTGATTCTACATATTGATCGTTTTGAACTAAAAGCAAACTTTTGGGTGGAATATTCACATTATGTAGAATATCTTCACTCTCAATAGTTACATACAAGTCTATAGAACATAGAAAGGCGGGATGCCCATGACGTGTACGTGTCGGATGAACCAAGTCCTCATTGAATTTTATTTTTCCATTAGATGGGGCTCGCACATG